TGTATATCGATCTCGTCGATAGCGATATCATCGATCTCATAAGTAAGATACCAAATCCCATCGATCGAATCGCTTTTTCGAGAAATACGAGCCATCTAAGTCATACAAGTAAAGAGATCTATTCATTGATAAGAAAAGTGAAGATAAGAAAAGTGAAAGAGGATGGGGTTGTGGACGGGGATGGGGTTATGGACGGGGATGGGGTTGTGGACAGGGATGGGGTTGTGAACAGGGCTGGGGGTGTGGACAGGGCTGGGGGTGTGGACAGGGATGGGGTTATGAACGGGGGTTGGGCTGATGATCAAGTAGAATCCTGGGTCGCAAGAAGTGAGTGGATTGATGATGAAGAAAGAGAATTCTTGGTTCAGTTCTGCACCTTAACGACAGACAAAAGGATTGAGATTGATCAAATTCTATGGAGTCTGACTCATAGTGATCATTTCTCAAAGAATGACTCTGGTTATCAAACGATTGAACAACCGGGAGCAAATTACTTACGGGACTTAGTTGACATTCATAAAAAGTCTCTAATGAATTATGAGTGCAATACATCCTGTTTAGCGGAAAGACGGATATTCCTTGCTCATTATCAGACAATCACTTATTCACAAACCCCGTGTGGGGCTAATAGTTTTGATTTCCCATCTCCTGGAAAATCCTTTTCGCTCCGCTTAGCCTTACCCCCCGCTAGGGGTATTTTAGTGATAGGTTCTAGAGGAACTGGACGATCCTATTTGGTCAAATACCTAGCGACAAACTCTTATGTTCCTTTCATTACGGTATCTACGGACAGGTTCCGCAAGCCTGTAGATGATTTTTATGATGTTAAAGATGAAGAGTACGAGGTTCATTTTAAGACTTATATTAATACGGATGCTAATAGTTCTTTTGAGTATGGTCCTCCTTCTCGGCCTCTTGGTTTTGGTGAGGAGGCGGAGATTGAGCTTGTGCCTATTGTTAAGGGCCTTGTGGCTAGCATTCTTAACATTCTTCGTAGTCTTGGTCATGTGGGAAATGGTATTGGTGATAGTTTTATTGAGGATTTTGATCTTGGGGCTCGTTGGTTTGATCTTGGGGCTCGTTATGATCTGAATCGTGATGAGGGTGAGATTGATGAGAGTCAGATTGATGATAGGGAGATTGATGATAGGGAGATTGATAGGCATATGACTATTGATGATAGGGAGATTGATAGGCATATGACTAATAGGCTGGAAGGGTTAACTGGGTGGGATTTGATAGCTACGAAGCTGTTGCAGGGACTAGACCACCAATCTTATATCAACCTTCAATTCGAATTAGCAAAAGCAATGTCTCCTTGCATAATATGGATGCCAAACATTCATAATCTGCGTTGGTGGGAGTCGGATTGCTTATCCCTCGGTCTATTAGTGAACCATCTCTCCGGGGGTTGTGAAAGATGTTCCACTAAAAATCTTCTTGTTATTGCTTCGACTCATATTCCCCAAAAGGTGGATCCCACTCTAATAGGTCTGAATAAATTAAATACGTGCATTAAGATACGAAGGCTTCCTATTCCACACCAACGAAAGCACTTTCTCACTCTTTCATATACTAGGGGATTTCGCTTGGAAAAGAAAATGTTTCATACTAATAGATTGGGGTACATAACCATGGGTTCCAGTGCACGAGATCTTGCAGCACTTACCAACGAGGCCCTATCGATTAGTATTACACAGAAGAAATCAATTATAGACACTAATACAATTCTATCTGCTGTTCATAGACAAACTTGGGATTTTCAATCCCAGGTAAGGTGGTCTCAGGATCGGAGGATCTTTTTGTATCAGATAGGAAGGGCTGTAGCACAAAATGTACTTCTAAGTAATTGCCTCATAGATCCTATATTTCTCTATATCACGCAGAACTTACGGAAGGAAGGGCATTCTTATTTGTACAAATGGTACTTCGAACTTGGAACGAGCATGAAGAAATTAACGATACTTCTTTATCTTTTGAGTTGTTCTGCCGGATCGGTCGCTCAAACTCTTTGGTCTCTACCCGGACCCGACACTGGGATCACTTCTTATAGACCCGCTGAGGATGATTCTGAGCTAGTTCATGGCCTATTAGAAGTAGAAGGCGCTCTGGTGGGAGACTCACGGACAGAAAAGGATTGCAGTCAGTTTGATAATGATCGAGTGACTTTGCTTCTTCGGCCCGAACCAAGGAATCCCTTAGATATGATGCAAAATGGATATTTTTCTATCCTTGATGCGGGATTTCTCTATCAAGGATCCGAAGTGGGGTTGGAAGACTGGGAAGGATTCCTCGACCCGGAACAGGAGTTCGTCACTAACATAGTTTGGGCTCCTACAATATGGAGCCCTTTGGACTTTCTATTGGATTGTATCGACATTCCCAATGAATTGGGATTTCCCTTCTATGGGTCTGATGGAGCGTATGCTGGAGAGGGTGATGGAGAGTATCCTGAAGCGGATGAAGAGGCTAAGGAAGAGTATTATGATGAACAGTATGA